TCACAGTTGCGGGATCACTATAACTCACTCCATTGAGTTCACCACCATAAAACTCAACAGTTACACCTACTTGTTCGACACTATATTTAGATTCTGCCCTTCTAAACGGTACGTCGGCTCTAACAATTCCGTCTCCGTCTACCAAAACAACCGGAAATGTTTCAAAAAAAGTAGGCATACGGCGTACAAAAAGTTCACGCCCTTCTTTATTTCTAAAGACGGGGTGTCCTAACCATCCAACAGCTATTCCATCCCCATTGTCCATTGAACCCGCTCGGAATAACCCCCCTTTTGCTGGATTATTACCAATATAATCATAAAAAGCTAATTTTTCGGGAATTTTAGACCAAGCTTCTGATACACTTTGATTTTCAGCTAGTCCAGCACTAACTCTTCGATATATTTCTTGTTGAAAGTATCCCTGATCCCATTGATAACGAGTAGGACCAAATAATTCGATGGGAGTAGTTGCAGAACCATACCACATAGTTCCAGCAACAACAAAAGCTGCAAAAAAGACAGCAGCAATACTACTGGAAAGGACGGTTTCAATATTTCCCATACGTAATCCTTTGTATAGACGTTGAGGCGGACGAACACTAAGATGGAATAAGCCCGCTAATATACCCAACGTCCCTGCTGCAATATGATGAGAAGCTATTCCTCCCGGAACAAAAGGGTCAAAACCCTCCACGCCCCACGCCGGATTTACGGGTTGGACCTTTCCGGTTAGTCCATAAGGGTCGGATACCCATATTCCAGGACCATATAATCCTGTTACATGAAATGCGCCAAAACCAAAGCAAGCCACTCCTGAAAGAAATAAATGAATTCCAAAAATCTTGGGCAAATCCAAAGAAGGTTTTCCTGTACGTTCATCACAAAAAATTTCTAGATCCCAATATACCCAATGCCAAATAGCTGCCAAGAAGCACAAGCCAGAAAACACGATATGTGCTCCGGCTACCCCTTCGTAACTCCAAATACCCGGATTCGTTATAGTCCCTCCTGTAATATTCCAACCGCCCCATGAATTGGTTATTCCTAAACGAGTCATGAAAGGTATAACGAACATACCTTGTCTCCACATTGGATCAAGAACAGGGTCGGAGGGATCAAAAACTGCTAATTCATATAGAGCCATGGAACCGGCCCAACCAGCAACCAGAGCAGTATGCATTATATGAACCGAAAGCAAACGACCGGGATCATTCAATACAACAGTATGAACACGATACCAAGGCAAACCCATGGAAATACCCCTTTATCAACGAAAAATAGACACTATGTAACTTTATTGCATTGGAAAAAACTATGTTACGGACCCCCCTTTTTAGGTAATTATTTCGGAGAAAGGATTAATATTTGTTCTATTCTGTTAGTAATAATGGAACAATTCGATTCATAGGAAAAAAGGGAAGCGGATCTATTCTATATCCGATAAGTACCAATACGCAATGGGGGTGAATCCGATTTTATATAAACCAAGATAGCTATTGTTGTTCATCATTCAGAAGCCCGTTCGTAAAAAGTTTCCTTTAATTTTTATTAATTCTTTCTTACTTTACTTTTATTTTATATTTTATTTTAGCTTATTCAACTTATGTATTAAATATGATTAATTTAAATATGATTAATATTAATAAAGTAGGAAAAAAAGATAATATTATTAAAAAAATGAAACCCCAGTCTTACGTTTCCACATCAAAGTGAAATAGAGAACTTCATTCTCTTTTTTTCATTTCATGCCTATTGGCGTTCCAAAAGTACCTTTTCGAAGTCCTGGAGAAGGAGATACCTCTTGGGTTGACATATAGTGCGACTTGTCAGATATATTGGGCTATATGGGATTTCCCCGTTTTCTCCCTCGATCGAGATATCCTCTGTTTCGCCCAAAAAGATTGATTGAATTATCAAAAATTTGTAACGCGAAGCGCAAAAAATAAAGTGGAATTAAATGCAGGGAGTATTTAGATTGATATTAGATTATCAAAAATTTTTTATGGTTTACGTGATCGGACTAATAAAATTAAGTATCCAGGCTCCGTTTAGCAAAAACCCAATTGATATTTAATATATAATATTTTTATAATTACTACTTAATATTAATATGATATGAAAAATTATGATAAAAAATTCTATTAAAAAATACAAAAAATTGAAACAGGGTGATCTAAAACTGTTGATCAAATCAAATAATATAATTAAAAATTTGTTGACTATTTGACAGAAGACATGTGAAAGAAATGAATTGAAAAAAAAAGAAGGAGTAGTAAAAAAAAGACGCGGTATTTGGTTCATTTGTCCTATATGTGCAAATCAAAATCGGGCAAATTTTTACTTTTACTCGGAGTAGAGCATAAACCTAAAAAAATGGAATAAAAAAAGGAAGAAGCCCATTCAGGAACAAGAAAAAACCATCGCCATTTCAACTGAATCTCGATGAAAAAAAAATATCAATGAATCAAGTTAGTCTGACAGGCCTAATCAATCGTTTTATTATTTTATTATAGGATTATAATATCTAATAAAAGGGGCCAAAACTTATTTTTTCTTTTACTTTTAAAAGGGGAGCAAGCCCTTCCCTTATTAAGTTAGAAAGAAAAGCCTTCTCTGAAAAAACGGGGGGGTCGGAATCGACACATTGATTTTTTAACAATTTTTGTTGAACCGTATGCATCAAAAGGTGCCTGTACGGCTCCTAAGGAATAAAATTTTATCCTAATCAACCGACTTTATCGAGAAAGATTATTTTTTTTAGGCCAAGAGGTTGATACCGAAATCTCGAATCAACTTATTAGTCTTATGATATATCTCAGTATAGAAAAGGATACCAAAGATCTTTATTTGTTTATAAACTCTCCTGGTGGATGGGTAATATCTGGAATGGCTATTTATGATACTATGCAATTTGTGCGACCCGATGTACAGACAATAGGCATGGGATTGGCCGCTTCAATAGCATCCTTTATCCTAGTCGGAGGAGCAATTACCAAACGTATAGCATTCCCTCACGCTTGGCGCCAATGAGTTTTTTTATTTTCGAGAAAAAAATACTATGCCTTCGCCATCGGAAATATGAATTAGTTAAGTAATAATAGCATGGCACTTCGAATTCGATATGACATTTTTTAGATTAAAAAAATTAGATTATATATTGAAAGAGTAGTATGAGATAAGGAAAGGGTATTTCAAATGATATCTTCCCTATTCGGGCACATCTCAGCGTCACAAACTTTGTTTTCACACCGGAAGCTTATTTAAAAAATTGATATTAAAAAAAAAGACACTTTGGGATTGCTGAATCATAGACGGATCAAAAAAATGATATATAAAGCAACGGAACCATCATAGTATTTTTTTTAACTCCTACAAAAAAGAAGGATGGTAATTGGATCATTTATGGATCTGCGTATAATACAACCTCTATTTTTTTTCTTTCGCCGAAAGGAAAGGCCAAAAACGTAAATTCCATTATGGAGCCGTATGCAATGCACAAAAAAAAGCCTGTACGGTTAGTCAAATTTCTCTGTTTTTTTGGTTATCTCGCCTCATTCTGCGAAATAGAAGAACCTTTTCTATTATATCATCAGGGTAATGATCCATCAACCCGCTAGTTCGTTTTATGAGGCACAAACGGGAGAATTTATCTTGGAAGCGGAAGAACTACTAAAACTTCGCGAAACCATCACAAGGGTTTATGTACAAAGAACGGGCAAACCTATATGGGTTGTATCCGAAGACATGGAAAGGGATGTTTTTATGTCAGCAACAGAAGCCCAAGCTCATGGAATTGTTGATCTTGTAGCGGTTCAATAAAAAATAAGAGCGATTTCATGCAAATCTACCATTGCTAATTTTATATCTTTTTAGATTAAAGGTTTAGTTTCATATTCTCTTCAATATATTTTTTTTAATATTGAAGAGAATCTTGAAAAGAAGTAATTCAGAATTAGCCGGTTAGAACCCATCTAAACCAGCCCATTATTTATATGATTCCGTATGCCAACCATTAAACAACTTATTAGAAATACAAGACAGCCAATCCGAAATGTCACGAAATCCCCAGCGCTTCGGGGATGCCCTCAGCGACGAGGAACATGTACTCGGGTGTATGTGCGACTCGTTTAGATCATAGACTGAAACACAAAAAGGAAACTCTTTTTGAAATATCAAGGATCAGTACCTGTTAATAAAATAGAATGGAGGAACTCGATTCATTATTTCAATTCAAAAAGATGGATCATTCATATCTTCTATTGTGTCTGAAACTTATGGTTTACATTGGTGAAAATCCAATAAACTCCATTTTTTAGAAAACCCCCAGTGATAACAAATGGTTATCCATTAAGCGGGGGAAATTCCATTTTTTATTAAAAAGATTCCACTCTTGAAAGAAAAAAACGGACTAACAGGGTAAACGACCAAATCAATTTTAAAATGAAATACCGTTACTGTATAAAGTGGATCTCATTGTGAAAGACCTATTACTGGAATATTAATGGGGTAGAGCCAAAGAATGTGAATTGTACAAGTTACCAATAAATAGTATTGATTAATTAAAAGAAGGAGCTCCGGTGTATAGAGAGGACCTCACCGTTTTAGAAGTAACCATAGAAACGATGGAACCCACTATTTATACATTTCTATTTACTACTTTTTGTAGTTATTCTCTTTTTTTATATCAAGTATCAAGGCAATTTATCCTTTCAAAGCAAAGGAAAATACCTTGCAAAAAATAGTGGTGGGGAAGGTTAGAGTAGCAAAAGCCATTGGAATTTTTTTTATACATTGGAATAATTCGTTTGGTTATTAATGACTAGTAAAGGGTAAAAGAATAACTAAAAAAAAGAATTAGTTATTCATCAAAGTTTGATTTATTCAATGACTAGAATTAAACGCGGATATATAGCTCGGAGGCGTAGAACAAAACTTCGTTTATTTGCATCAAGCTTTCGAGGGGCTCATTCACGACTTACACGAACTATGACTCAACAGAGAATAAGAGCTTTAGTTTCGGCTCATCGGGATAGGGGTAAAAGAAAAAGAGATTTTCGTCGTTTATGGATCACTCGAATAAATGCCGTAATTCACGAAATGGAGGTATTCTATAGTTATAACCAATTCATACACAATCTGTACAAGAAGCAATTACTTCTTAATCGAAAAATACTTGCACAAATAGCTCTATTAAATAGGAGTTGTCTTTATACGATTTCGAATGAGATCAAAAAATGAGGGGATTGGAAGAAATCCACTAAAATATTTGAAATAAAGTTCTAAGGAGAATAAGCTCGGGGAGGGTAGAATAGAAATTAGTATTATAAAAAAAAGTCGTCAAAACAAAACGAGGGTATATAGTCGTGAAAAAAAGAGTTTTTCTTTGCGACGATTCTTTTCTTTTTTTTTATGACAGACACAGACGTAACAATCAAATTTTGATTCTTGATTGGATTTGTCGAACAAAATATTAACCTCTTTTTTAATTCCTTCAGATTGGTATTCAATTGAAGAATAAGTCTATTTTTTTCTGGTTCTAAGGCTAGTAGTTCTAGGGGTCGACTCACTTCTTTCAAATTGTTTCTGATTATTAAGAAAAGGTAACAAAGATAAAATACGAGCTTGTTTTATAGCAATAGTAATTAATCGTTGTTGTTTTAAAGTTACTCTATTCACCCGTCTAGATAATATTTTTCCTTGTTCACTAATAAATCGACTAATTAAACTCATGTTTCTATAATCAATTCGATCCCCCGATTGGATCGGGGGCAAACGCCGACGAAAAGATCGCTTGGATTTAGTAAAAGGTCGCTTAGATTTATTCATAATTTTTTTATTCCTTACCTCTAAAATCCTATTTTGATCGGATCAAAATAAAAACGATTTCTATTTCTATATAGGATAGAGTTTCTATATAGAATTAAGAATATAGGATTAGATTTCTTTCTATTGATTTATTTGTTTATATTTATATATATGTAATAATACGTAGATACTATCATTATTCCTATTCTTAAAATAAAATTTGACATACAAGCACTCAATTTGATCTATTTCTTGATTTCCCCGTGAATTGTATGTTTATAGCAATAGGGACAGAATTTTCTCAATTCCAATCGACTAGGAGTGTTATGCCGATTCTTTTGAGTAATATATCTGGAAATTCCCGCCGATTCTTTCTTAATATCATTTCGAACACAACTGGTACATTCCAAAATAATTGTTACACGAACATCTTTACCTTTGGCCATGAAACCTCCTTTGGATTTATGATTCACCCCAATCTTCTATTTTCATTTTAGGATCCATAAAGAACAAGAACCAAAAAAATAGAAGCTGTTAATTAACTAAAAAAAATTTCTGAAATATTTCGTTGCAATGAATATTAATGAGTAATTAAATAAAAATAAAATAATAAGCAATACAATGATTTTTTGAAAACTATATTTAAAATCTTTGTACAGTATTTTTTTTAAGTATCTCGTAAGATACTCTTTCCCTAGCAACACTTTTTTTTTGTTCTATTACTAATTTAATTGGATCCTGAACCCTCGTTTTTATGACCTTTCGCCCCCCCCTTTTTTTCTAATTATTTTTTTAGAATGCAAAATAATTAGAAAAGGGGGGATTAGTCCCCGATCGTTGATCGTATCTCTAAATTTTGTCACCCTTTCTGATGTTAATAACTAGAATTAAAAAAAGGGAAATGTTAATGCATCTGGAAATAAACGATTAATCTCTATTAATAAACCTGCTAACGAAACGAACCATAGAGTACTTAGTACCGGTGCTACGGAAAGATATGTTTTTAGATCTCGCATTTGAAATCCTCCTTCTTTCTTCTTTATTGTATTACAATATATATAGTAATATATATAACTATAGATGTACATGTAGTTAAGAAGTTCTTGTATTTCTATACGTAACCCCCATTTTCAAAATTAGAATTGAAATATTGTCTACTACAACGATCTTATAGATTCCATTTTCAAATGGAAACGCCTTTTTATGTAAAATTGAAATTGATAGAATTTTCCTAAAAAAAAGTAATTTTTTTAATTATATATATGTTTGTTATCTGATATGAGAAAAAAAAAAGAAGGATGTGGAAAACAAGACAGGAATTCTCTACAATGACACTGTAAACCAATTGAAAGGGATGTAGCGCAGCTTGGTAGCGCGTTTGTTTTGGGTACAAAATGTCACGGGTTCAAATCCTGTCATCCCTACCTATTACTGCTCAGAAGAGCAGTAACGAGGGATCTATTTTAGATCTATCTTTTTTTAATAAAATTGGACATACATATAATTCTGAAATTTATGATATACTATGATATAGTATATACGTACAAAATTGATTCGGGTTAAAGAATGTCCTCTTTCTAGCCTTTTCGTTTTTTAGAAAAAACAAGAAAAGCGCTCTTAGTTCAGTTCGGTAGAACGTGGGTCTCCAAAACCCAATGTCGTAGGTTCAAATCCTACAGAGCGTGATGTCACTCT